TAACTGAGGAAGAATTTGCAAATTGATAAAACCCGGCGGGCGAATTTTACATCTCCAAGGAAAACCACTCTGATCCCCTATCAGAAAGATTCCCAATTCGCCCTTTGGGGCTTCGACTCTCACATAAAGTTCTTGTTTCGGCAATTCAAAAATAGGAGAAGGTTTTTTACTAATGAATCGATATTCAAAATCATGCCATTCTGGATACCTTTCTCTATCAAAGTATCGGATTTCTAAATTCTCATAGGGACCCCCAGGAATTCCTTCTAGAGCCTGTTGAATAATTTTTATGGATTCTGTCATTTCACCAATTCGGACTAAATAACGAGCTAATGAATCCCCTTCTTTTTGCCATTGGACTTCCCAATCCAATTCGTCGTAACACTCATAATGATCAACTTTACGAAGATCCCATTGTATTCCGGAAGCTCGCAGCATTGGTCCTGATAAACCCCAATTTATTACTTCGTCTCTACCAATAATTCCTACGCCCTCAACGCGTTCTAAAAAAATAGGATTTCGTGTAATAAGTTTTTGATATTCAGTAACTCCTGTAAAAAAATAATGGCAGAAATCCAAACATTTATCTATCCAGCCATAAGGTAGATCAGCCGCTACCCCTCCGATACGAAAATAATTATGCATCATTCTCATACCAGTGGCAGCTTCGAATAGATCATATATGAATTCTCTTTCTCTGAAAATATAGAAGAAAGGAGTTTGTGCACCAATATCTGCCATAAAGGGTCCGAGCCATAACAGATGAGAAGCTATACGACTCAATTCCAACATAATTACTCTGATATAACTGGCTCTTTTAGGTACTTGAATATTTCCTAACTGTTCTGGCCCATTTACAGTTATTGCTTCTGTGAACATAGTAGCTAAATAATCCCAACGAGTTACATAAGGCAGATATTGTACAATTGTTCGGTTTTCCGCAATTTTTTCCATTCCTCTGTGTAAATAACCCAATATTGGTTCACAGTCAATAACATCTTCACTGTCCAGAGTAACGATGAGTCGAAGAACACCATGCATTGACGGGTGGTGGGGGCCCATATTGACTATCATGAGATCTTTTCTTGTAGCTGGTATATTCATAAGTTTTTCCTCGATTCATTCTTCCGTGAATTGCGTAAAACGAAAAAAAAATTCATCAAAATTCAAGATCTAATAAATCAAATAATTAAAAATGACTCTTCAAATTAACGAAAAATGAAAAATTAACGAATTCTTGATTCCCGAATACCCAACCTATTAATTAAGTTTTTATAACGTACTCTATTTTTCTTTGACAAATAAGACAGCAGCCGTTGACGTTTTCCCAGAATTTTACGTAGACCTCTTTGAGATAAATAGTCTTTTCTGTGCAATTCCAAATGTGAAGTAAGTCGTCTTATTTTATTGGTGAAACTCAATACTTGGAATTCAACGGATCCCCTGTTTTCTTCTTTTTCTTCTTGCGAAATAATTGAGATGAATGAATTTTTTACCATAAATAGGAATCGCCCCTCTCTTTTTTTGAGATATTTTTATCGATATATATATATATTTCTTGATCAGTAATAATAATGCCACTCATTTGAATTTGATATACACAATAATCTTAATTTCGTTAAGAATTCTTAATTTTGTCAAATAAAATTACTTAATTTATTACTCAATAATCAATCCCATTTTTGAAATTGGATTCGGATAGGATATCCTATACAAAAGTATAGTCTATTTCTGTACTCACAAAAAAAATAAACAATAATTTAGACTTAAAAAAAATCAGAAGATTTTGTTGATTCATTTTAGATCGAATTAATATAATGACTTTTCAATCGCGGATACATACGAATCCTTGTCATACTGAAACGACTGCCATTATTGGTATCAAACCAATAGCGATTCATACAAGCTAAATCTTCTAATCGATAATTGGGCCAAAGAAAGAACTTTAATTTAATTAGTTTATTTTTACCTCTATCAAGATTTTTTCTTTTATTCAACAAAACTTGATCGAAATTTGTTACCTTATTTCCATTGCATCCATTGCAAAATACTGTATTTCTATGGATATTGTTTCTATTCCTAGAATTGAAAAAAATTAGAATTCTCAATTCTCTACGATGCCTCGGGGATAAAATATTTTCAAGAACAAGCAAATCATAATGATTTTTGTCTCTATTTCCATTCATTTTTTGATGTATTGCAATGGATTCATAAAAATTCTTCTTATTTTTATCAACTAGGTATCTTTGATTAATTTGATGCTTACTCTTATGAACCAATGAAATACCTATGGTTTGATATATAATAAATTTTCCATCATTTTTTACAGACAGACGAACTGGTTCGATAATCAATATTCCCCTTTTCATCACTTCTGTAAGAGGTAAATCCTTATGGACTGTCATAATATCCAGATTCATTTCGTCCCTTTGAATAGCGGATATAACAATTTCTCTTGGATTTGTCATTCTAAGCAGGAGACAATATACTTTGATGTTATTGATGATTCTTTGATTTAAATAATCATTCCATCTCAATTGAAAATTCAAATACCTTTTTAGTAAGAGCTCAAGCTCTGCTTCTATTTTATTCCTGTATTGCTTTTTGTTTCTACGTTTTTTCATGTCTGAGCCCGTATAATCTTCTTCAACATCTTTTTCTTTTTTTTTTTCTTGGTTTGAGAGAGCTGATTCAAGATCTGCTTGGTCCGCTAATTCTTTTTCTCCTTGATTTTTATTTTCTAATTCAAAAGTCTTTTTTTCATTCGATAATATAAAAATATCGCTTTTTTTCTTTCCAGTGATACTTTTATCTTTCTTAACATTTTTATTTACATTAAAATTGAAAAGAAGTAATTTGATTGGTATGACCCACGGTTTAATCTTATATGTATTATAAAGTATCACAAATTCTGGGAATAACCAAAGTTCTAGATTCGATATGGGACGACTTAGTATTTCTTCATTCATTCCCATCCAATCCACAAGAGGTTTTTTTTGATTGAATGGGTTAATTTTTTGATCTTGATGAATCGTGAAATAAAAAAGACCTTTCTTTTTCTTATCAATTTTATCGATTATTTGATAATTATTAACCCCAGTCTTAGTCTTAGTATTTTTATTTCTGTTGGTGACAGTATCAATATCGACCCAGGCCCCAATATCGGTCTTCTTTCTAAGACAAAAATTGAGAATTTTCCAATCAAAATATTTTCGATCCATATCTTTTTTTCTATCTATACTATCATCTTCTCCTAGATAATTATTGATAAGGATACCTTCCAGCATATCAAATAGTTTGTGTTTAGGCGTATTGTAAGTATAAGAAATCTCTTGGTTATTATTTACTTGTAATGGCAATCCATAAATATATGAGTCTTTCTTATCCTCATAATTAATTGATTTATATGAAAAAAGATCATATCTATATTGTTTTTTAAAATTTTCTTTTTGATTTAGTAATAAATCTATTTCAAAATCATTTTGTTTTTCATAATGAATTAATCGGTTTTTTTCATATGAATCACATTTGTTTAAATCTTTATTTTTAGCCGTACGGCATTGATATTGATTGACTCTATTTCGCCATTTTTGCGGTACTAATCGTGACCATCTAATCTGAGATAAATCATATTGATATTGATAATGATCCTTTAGCCAGTTTTTCCATTCATTAATTACAGAATTTCGAAGGTTCTTATGTTGTCTTAATTCGGAATCAAATATTTCTTGCGTTCCAACAAAATACTCTTTTATTTCATTCTTAATAAAAAAATATGTTCTGTAATATTTAAAGACAGATCTTAACTTATATAAGTTACTGACTTGGGTTTGTGATAATTTGTAGAATACATATGCTTGTGACAAGTAAGATAAGTCCAAAAAAATATGTGAATTCTTATTAATACAAGGTGACCTTTTTATAGTTGAAATAAAGTTAATTATACTTTGATTTGTTTTATCAATTCTTTCTCGATTTGCTTCATTATTGTAAATGTATTTAGTAATAATTTTTTTTGTTAATTCAATAAAAAGCTGTGCATTGATTCTAGGGGTATTAATGATACGCAGAAAGATATACATAGATATCTTTTCAATAAAAAATTTTAAAAAATGATGGGATTTACGAAGTAATCGAATATTTTTTCTTTTTAATATCCGCCAAATATTTTTTGGTGATTCTAATCTTTTATCTTCATAACTTATTTTGTTAGGGTTAAGATTTATCTCTCGAGTTATAAACTCTCTTTTCTTGTCTTTTTTCATTTTTTCTATTTGATTTATGATTGTATTTGTTCTATTAGTTAGATTTTTAATCCTTTTTTCTGTCAATGAGTAAGTTGCCCAATCCATAGATCGAATTTCAATAGACGATTCGGGAATCATTTTATTATGTATTATCGAATTTGTTTCTTTTTGAGTTTCACTCAATTCATATATTCCTAGTTTTTTCAATCCAAATAATATAATTTGGTTTCTTTTTGAAAATTCTTTTATTATTTTTTTTAGAAATATAATGCTTTTGAGGACCCATTTTTTTGTTTCTTTTGCTACATTTATAAATGTAGCATTTATAAAAAATTTTGTTCTTTCTTTTAAAACTCTTAGAACTAAAAAACATTTTTTTTTTAATTTGAATTTTTTTTTTTCGAATTCTTTAAAAATGGGTTCAAAAAAGGAAAGTTGTTTTCGGGGAGAACCACAAGGCAGTTCAGCTTCCATTCCCAAAACTGTTAAAAAACAAAAATCATTTTTTTGGCCTTTCCCTTTCTTTTTAATTGGATCTTTATGAGGGGATCGTAACTTAGATCTGTGCCAAGGTTTCAGACGAAAAGGAAATAGTATCTTTATCTGAATACCGTCTGTTAACCAGTTTTTCGGAAATTCTTTTTCGGATAATTGAACGCCATTATAGGTGCATTTAACATGGATTTCTTTATTCAAATCCTTTAAATCCTCGGACCATTCGGGAAATTGAAATAATAATATACGAACAATATT